ATAATGTATAAATCTTCGGGATGGGCAGAAATAGAAAGAGTAAGTAGGATTTTCTACACTTTGCTTATATCGAACTACAAAGTAAGAAACATTCGAATTCTATTAATATTAGTGAATCTTTTTTCAATCATTCATTGAATGATAAATCACTACAAGTGACGGAGAAACCCGATTTAAATAACGGAAAATCCAAAATTTAAAAAGTGTATCTAGAATGACTGGAAAAGTACAAACAAGACCAGATAAAATTTGTTCATTATGAACAAATCCAAAATCTTTGTAGACAGACCCAATAATAAGTTCCCAACCGTGGGGCGAATGGAATCCGATACATAAATCAGTTAATAAAAGAATAGAAAAAGCTTTTATTGTGTCACTTAAGTTATATAGGAATTCCCGGGCCCAAGAGTTAAGAATGCCAAGTTCTTCATTACCCCAAATAGAATAACCACTTAGAATAATGAAACAGATTAGATTTGTCGAGAAGTGCAAAATCGTATGGATACGATCCACGTTGTGTATCTTGATGAATTGGATCGTTTCTTTGTGGATTCCTATACGAAGGTTTTGTAGATATGTCTCCGAGTATTCCTTGATCATTTCCTCCAAGAGAAAGATTTCCTCTAATTCTATGAATTTTTCTAGAATATTCTTTTCTTGAATACCATTCAAAAAGATTTCGGATTGCCTAGTATTCCACCAATTAGTAACCCAAGATTCCAGACTTTTATTAAATGAGAGAGAAATCCACCAGGGCAAAAATACTATAGATGCAAGATATAAAAGAGGAGTGAATGCTTTCTTTTTTGCCATTTTTCATTTCATCTGTGAATTTTTAATGAATCCACCTCATTAGTTAACTCTATGCGATCCAATATTTCTCGCATGCATGAGTTCTATTACAAGGTATCGAACCTATGAATCTATTCGCTTTTTATTTGTGTGTGATTTCGCAGTTTTTCTTTGAATTGAGAAAGAATAAAGAAATAGATTAAGAATCCACTTCGAATTCGAATGAAGAAAACAATCAAAAAATATTGTTTCCAGGTATCGAAATGAGTCAAATTCCAAGCAAGTATCTCCTTTCGATGAATGCCCGAAAGAACCACTTCATTTAAGTAATGAATATTGTTTTTTCTATCATTATATCAAAATACTTCAATCGGTACACGCAAGAAATAGGCCAATTCGGCAGCTTTTTGTTCAATTTCCCGTGGAGTAACATTCTCATCAGTACGAGTCAAGGGAATGGCCCCCTGACCTCTGATGTCCATATAAAGCACACGACGCGCATAAATACCCTCTTTAACTTCTATTCTGACGGACTGAATATCCTTTATAAAGAATTGGAGGAAGATGCGGCGATTTTTTCCAGGAAATCCCCAACGAAAAATACACACTATTCCTTCTTTTCTATCAAATCGATCATAACCACCCCCTACATTCAACGAAAGTGTGCACCACAAATAGGAGCTAATAAAGAGACCCGCGATCCCATAGAAAGACATCACGATCCCCTGTGGAAAAAAAAGGATTTGCTGAGACGGAAATAAAGATATCAAGTTTCTACCAAGATAACTGGAAGTTCCAACCAATAAGAATCCCAATGACCCTAAAAAAAGGATAAGGGCCCAGCATAAATTACTTGTTTTTCTAGACCCCGTTATAGGTTCTATCCATATATGCTCTGATCGACAACTCATACTTGATCCGGTTTCGTTTTATTGGAATTAAGAAAATACCCCAGACTTTATTCTTTTTGTTTCCGAAGTAACTCTCATCAACTAGTACTAGGTTGCTGTCAACTTTTAAGAGGAATTCGTGAAATTGGTTCGATTTAAAATAATAACATACCCTTCGTATGATCCCATCGATATACATACGCCAACTTTACATTTCAGCCATCCGTCGATGCTGATATATTTTCAAATCGAAATAAAATCGATAGAATTCCTTGACTTAATATATCATCTTTTTACAGTTATAAGCATAAAAGCCTCTCCTTTATGGTCGGCGGAATGTTATACCATATTTCAAAAAATGGTTATCTGCGTTATGATACAAGTCTATGTTTTGAAAAAAATGAATGAGAGTTGGGCCCATCAGATCTAAACAGTCTTATTGTTTTGAACATGAAGAGATAAAGAAGCCATTGCCATTGCCGGGAGTACTAGGCCTACTAAAGGCACCAACACAGAAGGAAAGTCGAAAGTTATCATAGAATGGATACCTCGATTTATTATTTGTACCTATTATTCTTATTTAAAAATTATTTATAAAGAGATCTTATAATGATTATAATTAAGAATTATAATTATTATTAATTAATATTTAATTAATTAATAATTTAATTAATTAATATTTATGAAATTCGAATTTAAATGAAATTAGTATAGGTCTCAGTATATATATCTAAGTGAGTATATAATGGACTTATTCATCTTTCTATATGGTAAAATTTCTATATGGTAAAAAAGATATATATGATAATCGCCTTGAT